CACCCATTAATACAACGCCAACATTGTTTGATTCCAAATTCAGAGCAATGCCTATTGTACCCTCTTCAAATTCTACTAATTCCCCTGCCATTACTTCATCAAGACCATGAATACGAGCAATGCCATCGCCTACTTGAAGTACGGTGCCGATATTCACAATCGTGACTTCTCGATTATATTGTTCAATACGTTCACGGATAATATTACTAATTTCGTCGGCTCGAATGGTTACCATTAGTGTCTCTTAATTCTTTTTCGGAAACAAAGGGAGAAAAAAAAAAAAAAAAATAATGCCTACAGTAAAAGGGCTAATCAGTTATTTCTTTCATGGCCCCGAGCATGCCAATATTAGCACTGATGGTGCGTAAATGTAACTCGCTGTTCGAACAACTATTCAGAGTTCCTAGAGCTCCTTGTAAGGCTTGTTGGAAAACTCGCTGTCGGACCTGATTAATTGCTCTTTGTTGTTCAAAATGAATGGTTTCATTTTTGTAATTTTCTAATCGTTCCAAATTCTCATAAGTGGCATTAATCAAATTCTGTTTTTCTCGTTCTATCTCAGAGTATCCATTCACTCGAAACTCATCTGCTTCCATTTCCACTTTCCGTAAGCGAGCCCGGGCTTTTTCGAGCTGCTCAATAGCTCCTCCGCGTAGTTCTTCTGAATTTCGAATAGTACTCAGAATCCTCTGTTTTCGATTATCTAATAAATCACTTAATGAAAGTAGATTATTTTCCCATTCATTTCACAACTTCACTTCCATGATCTCTTCCCGAACCAAACATGAATCTTTCGATTCATTTGGCTCTCACGCTCAGTTACTTATGTTATGAGCATTCCCATATCTTTTAATGTAATGAGCCTACCCTCTCTTCTCTGTTCGTATTCCAAGATATGGAAACTGATACAAGACCAGAATATTCAGAGGACTCTTCCGACCAGACAAAAAAAATCTGTAATTGTCAGCAAAGTTGTTTTTTTTCTTCAAATCCAAAAAATTCTTCTTATTTTATACATAGGTCGTCGATTCAGCATTGGATAAAAAAAGGGCGAGACACCCATTTTTCCAGTAAATGGTTCAAATCATTTTATCGATATGAGTGTTCTATATCGGATAAATTGCCAACTATTCATTTTGAAACCATCTCCGTACTAACGTAGTGGTAGAAAGAGTACCATGTTGTGCCTGGACTTCAGGCGGTTTAGCTTTAACCATGTTAATGGTCCCACATTATTGGTTGATAGAGAATCAAAGTTGATTTACCAATGAGTCACGAAATGCTATGGTTCTTACATATGATTTCTTAATTTATTCAGAAGTAATTCGTCGAGATCGTGCACCTTTCTTCCCTATTTATAAATAAAAAAAAAAAAAGAAAGTGCAGCCGGTTGGATCCAGCCTATTCTTGAAATACACAACTCGCACACACTCCCTTTCCAAAAAAGATCAATACACCAAGCACTACACTTAGATTTATTAGATTTGTTGCTAAAATATCGGTATTCAACCCGAAACTCCCGGCGGATGGCCAGTAACCCAAGGAAACGAAAGAATCGGTTACATTTTTCATATGCTCTCCTCTTATAGATAGGACTAACAAAATCGAACAGAGTTCTTTTTGTATCACTTCGTCCCGTTTTTTTATTATTGATTTCTTTTTTTTTTTTTTTATTAATTGACTTATTTTAAATATGAATATATTCATTTCATTTTCAAATTTAAAAAATGGATTCTTTATTATTATTTTATTTCAATTGAAGTTCCCAATAAGATACTTATTAGGTCCCCGGTTTCATGTCAATTGCGAAATACCTGCAACGCTTCCTAAAAGTCAAAAGGGGTTTCCATTAAATTAAGGACGGGAAGTGAGAAAGCGAGTGGATCTACTAATTCCTCATCCTCAAATCAGACCTTCCCCGGAGTATTGTCTCAACGAAGAAGTGGAGTGAAGTTTTGATATAATTCGAAGAAGCAAGCGGTAAGTCGACAGCAATAAAATAAGAAAAGAAGTACGTATTTTCACGTTTATAGAATAGGATTAAACAAAAGGATTCGCAAATAAAAGCGCTAATGCCACGACCAGTCCGTAAATTGTTAAAGCTTCCATAAAAGCCAGACTAAGCAATAAAGTACCTCGTATTTTACCCTCTGCTTCTGGTTGTCTCGCGATACCTTCTACGGCTTGGCCCGCAGCAGTACCTTGACCAACTCCAGGTCCAATAGAAGCAAGCCCTACGGCCAATCCAGCAGCAATAACGGAAGCGGCAGAAATCAGTGGATTCATGGTAAGTTCCTCGCACCAAAATAAAGAAATGGTTAATGATACAATCAACCAATGAATTATTACTTATTATTCCATCACTAAGATCCACCCGGTCAAAGTAACTAAGAACTCCGAATTGAAGTGATGATATACTGAATCATCAGAACCACTTCAATATCTCGTTTTTAGTTCCTATCCATGGAGTCTTTGGAAATCCATACGGTTCTAGTTCTTC